ACCTGTAAGATACACACGAAATACGTGCAGAATCATCATTAGAACCATCATACTTGCTGACCATCGATGAACTGATCGGATTAACCAACCGAAGTTGGCCTCAGTCATTATGTATTGAACAGAGGAAAAAGCCTCCGTAACGGTTGGACGATAGTAAAAAGTCATAGCAAAACCCGTAGCTACTTGTACTAAAAAACAAGTAAGTGTGATCCCCCCTAGACAATAAAATATGTTGACATGAGGAGGAACATATTTACTAGTTATATCATCTGCAATCGCTTGAATCTCGAGACGTTCCTCGAACCAATCATATACTTTATTGAGATAGGTAATCCAAGAGGACCCCCTCCGAGAACCGTATATGAGACTTTCATCTCGTACGGCTCAAACAGAAACACACAAATACGGATTTCAACGGATATGGAATAGAAAGTGCAAAACTTATTAGCCACTTGATATTAGCCGTTTGATTCGCCTTATCCCGAAGATAGGAAATCAAAAAAATCCGGAATCTCCTCTTTGTCATGATAATGCCAAAAATATCAAGTTAGCTCATTCGTCTTTCTTTATGTTGATCGTTACAGGCCTCTTGAATTTTCTCTTTCCTATTTTTGTTTGTTATTTAATTTGTTTTTTTTGTGCGTAATGCGGATCGACTCTTGTTTTACTATTGATAGGAATTCTCTTGTTGAGACCCTATTAATCGATTAAAACCTCAGATTCATACTAGAACCACGATGATTTAGCCCCAAGGTAAATGCAAAGGTTTTCTGAGTAAAAACCATTTGATCATCACTTATTCAATGAGTAGATAATGAGTCTAAAGAAAAAAAATCGTTTAATTTAGAATAGGAAATACCTATCTGAAATTGTTTTTTTTGAGTCCGGTTGCGAGGTCTAAATAGTAGGTATGAATCATAGTTCAAATATTTCTTTTCTTGATCTATTCTATCTATTCCGTGTTCCAGATATTCAAATAAATATCCGACGGGGTAGAATCATCTTGATAGAGATGACAGGACCATTCTCTGTATTATCAATAGGATCAATTATAACAAGTCACACACTCATATTCCGGAAATACCGAAACAAAGAAATTCCACAGTCGAACTACCAGAACGGTCTATAAATCCGAGTTTTAAGTAATTTTTTTTATTGAAAAACTAAAGCTTCATAGTTCTTATGAACCTAACTCATTGAAATTCCATCCAGTAAAACGGAAGAATTATAAATTTCCAAAATAATAGATAGGAATATCGCAAATAGAGCCATTGCGACTCCCATAAGTGGTGTAGTCCCCCAGCCCGGAGCTACTTTACCATATTCCGAATTCAATGGTTTCAATAAATTCCCTACGGTAGTTTGTCTTGGCCTAGATCTAGAACTACCCTCAATGGTTTGTGTAGCCATAAATCCTATTTAATCATTGGTTGAGATCTGTTGACTTTGTATACCATTCCATTGTAGTTGTAAATAAACTATCTTATCGTAGATCCGTTGTGATCTTGAAATTATCTAAAAATGGAAACAGCAACCCTAGTCGCCATCTTCATATCTGGTTTACTTGTAAGCTTTACGGGGTACGCCTTATATACCGCTTTTGGGCAACCCTCTCAACAATTAAGAGATCCATTCGAAGAACACGGGGACTAGACTAGTTGAAGTAATGAGCCGCCCGATATGGGAGGCTCATTACTTCAGTTGATATAATGAAAAATCATTTCATTTTTTAGTCGGAACCTTAGGTGGTTCTCGAAAAAAGATAGCGAAAAAAATTATCCCTAAAGTCGAGACTAAAAGGAAGGTATAAACCAATGCTTCCATAGATTCGATCGTGGTTTACAATTATAGCTTTCACACCTATTCGTTTGAGTGGGGTCGTTTACCATACCATATAAAAAAGGGAAAGAATCAAAGAAAAGAAGGTGATTCAAGTCAATATTTCTCGAGTAACCTATTCAAATAAAAAAAAATAGAGGCGAAAGATACCAGAGCAATCTTGTATCAAACTGCTTGTCTCCTTGTAGTTGGGTCTCCAAGTTTTTGGAATGCTCCAAATTCCACTTGAGCATCCAAATCTGGATCAATACCAGCAAAAACATCTCTGAACAAGGTTCTAGCGCCATGCCAAATGTGTCCGAAAAAGAAGAGCAAAGCAAACGAAGCATGCCCAAAAGTGAACCAACCCCTTGGACTACTACGAAAAACACCATCGGATTTCAAAGTAGCCCGGTCTAATTCAAAAATTTCACCTAATTGTGCACGTCTAGCATATTTTTTCACAGTAGCAGGATCACTATAACTGACTCCATTGAGTTCGCCACCATAGAACTCAACAGTTACACCTACTTGTTCAACACTATACTTTGATTCTGCCCTTCGAAAAGGAACATCTGCCCTCACAATTCCGTCTCCATCTACCAAAACTACCGGGAATGTTTCAAAAAAAGTAGGCATACGACGTACAAAAAGCTCGCGCCCTTCTTTATCTCTAAAGACGGGGTGGCCTAACCATCCAACAGCTATTCCATCCCCACTGTCCATTGAACCCGCTCTGAATAATCCCCCTTTTGCCGGATTATTACCAATGTAATCATAAAAAGCTAATTTTTCGGGAATTTTAGACCAAGCTTCCGATAAACTCAGATTTTCGGCTAGTCCGGCACCAACTCTTCGATATATTTCTTGCTGGAAGTATCCCTGATCCCACTGATAACGAGTGGGACCAAATAACTCGATTGGGGTAGTTGCTGAACCATACCACATAGTTCCAGCAACAACAAAAGCTGCAAAAAAAACAGCAGCGATACTACTAGAAAGTACAGTTTCAATATTGCCCATACGTAATCCTTTGTATAGACGTTGAGGCGGACGGACACTAAGATGGAATAGGCCTGCTAATATGCCCAGTGTACCCGCTGCAATATGATGAGAAGCGATTCCTCCCGGAATAAAAGGATCAAAACCTTCCGCGCCCCACGCTGGGCTTACAGATTGTACTTTTCCAGTTAGTCCATAAGGATCGGACACCCATATTCCAGGACCATATAAACCTGTTACATGAAATGCTCCAAAGCCAAAGCAAGCCACCCCTGAGAGAAATAAATGAATTCCAAAGATCTTGGGCAAATCCAAAGAGGGTTTTCCCGTACGTTCATCGCAGAATATTTCTAGGTCCCAATACACCCAATGCCATATGGCCGCCAAAAAGCACAAGCCAGAAAACACAATATGTGCACCTGCTACGCCTTCATAACTCCAAATACCCGAATTCGTTACAGTTCCTCCTGAAATACTCCAACCACCCCACGAATTGGTTATTCCTAAACGAGTCATGAAGGGTAGAACGAACATACCTTGTCTCCACATTGGATCAAGAACGGGGTCAGAGGGATCAAAAACCGCCAATTCGTATAGAGCCATAGAACCGGCCCAACCAGAAACTAGAGCCGTATGCATTATATGGACAGAAAGCAATCGACCGGGATCATTCAATACGACAGTATGAACACGATACCAAGGCAAACCCATGGAAATACCCCTTTATCAAAGAAAAATAGACACTATGTAACTTTATCGCATTGGAATATACTATGTACTTTTGAGCGGATTCTGTATGAGAAAAGGTTACTATTTATTCTATTCCGTTAAAAATAACGGAAGAATTCTGTTCGTAAGAACAAAGAGAAGCAGATCTATTCTATACCCGATAAGTACCAATACGCAATGGGAGCATCGGTCCCATTTTGTGGGAACGAATGGATTGATACTTGTTTATTATTAGAACGATCGATCCCTTCATTAAAATTTTTATTTATTCATTCTCTCTTTCTCTAAAAACCTTCCCATTTATGTATAAACTAGTAGAATAAACAGAAAAAAATGATGAAGACAATAAACTCATTCTTACGTTTCCATATTAAAGTGAAGTATAGTACTTAATTTTTTTCTTTAATTTAATGCCCATTGGTGTTCCAAAAGTACCTTTTCGGAGTCCTGGAGAGGAAGATGCAGTTTGGGTTGACGTATAGTGCGACTTGTCAGACATATTGGGTCATATGGGATTTACCCGTTTTCTCCCCCGATCGAGATATCCTCTGTTTCGCCCAAGAAATATTGTATTGATTGGTTCTTCAATCATTCGGAGCGTGAAGTGAAATTGGATCAATTTCTATTGAGGATCAATATTATCAATTAGAAGAATTTATGGTTGACTTGGACTAATAAAATCAAATATCCAGGCTCCGTTCAGAAAATACCAAACAAATTGGTAATAGTAATATATGTACAATTACCGCTTGTAGCATAGACGATTCGTAATATTTAATTAAATTATAGGAGTGATCTCAAACTGACATGCCAACCAATATGATGAATACATCGAATAGTTTGGGAGAGGCATAAAACGAATTCAAAAAAGTCGTAGCAAAAAGAAATGGTACTGAGATTATTTGTCCTATATGTGCAAATAGAATTCGGATGGATCTTTCCCCGGAGTAGAACATGAACCTAAAAGAATTGAAAGGACCCATTCAGGAACAAGAAAATGACATCGTGATTTGAATCTCGACGAAACAATACATCAATGAAAGGTTAATACAAAAAATGAAGTTCAGTAAATTCTTTTTTTTTTAGGGAAGGGAGCCAAAACTTATGTTTTTTTTTTGAAAAATAGAAGAAAAAACCCCTTTATTTTCATTAGAAAAAAGGAAATCTGTTACAAAAAAAAGAGATAGGATTGGAATCGACACATTGATTCTTTTTTCACAATTTTTTTGAACCGTATGCATCCAAAGATGCGCGTACGGTTCAAAAGGGATACAATTTTGTCCTAATCAACCGACTTTATCGAGAAAGATTACTTTTTTTAGGCCAAGAAGTTGATAGTGAGATCTCAAATCAACTTGTTGGTCTCATGGTATATCTCAGTATAGAAGATGATACTAGGGATCTTTATTTGTTTATAAACTCCCCCGGCGGATGGGTAATACCAGGAATAGCCATTTATGATACTATGCAATTTGTTTCGCCCGATGTGCATACAATTTGCATGGGATTAGCCGCTTCAATGGGATCTTTCATTCTGGTCGGAGGAGAAATTACCAAACGTCTAGCATTCCCTCACGCTTGGCGCCAATGAGTTTTTATTTGAAAAAAAAGAAGAAGACTATGCCTTCGCCATATCGAATGTGAATAATATGAAAAATAGGTAATAATAGCATGGCACTTCGAGTTCGATATGAACAAACTAGTATTGTTTTTCCTAACATGAGATTTTGTATCGAGATAGTAGTATGAAACAAAGGTTATTCCGATTTGATCTTATGTGTCAGGAGTACATTTCAGCGTCACAAACCATTTTTCTTCCACACCAGAAGCCTCTTTATGATATTTACGTTACGAAAGAAAGAGTACGAAAATGAAAAAAAAAAAGAAACTTTGGGATTGCTAAATCACAGACGAGATAAATATAGAAAGCAACAGAACCATCATAGTATTTTTTGACTCCTACAATACGAAAGTAAGGGTGGTAAATGGATCATTCAACGATCTGGATCGGATGGATTCCATTTTTTTCTTCGATAGAATATAAATTGAAGAGAAGGGAGGAAGAAATGCCATTGCAGAGCCGTATGCAATGTACAAAAGATGCCTGTACGGCTGTTCCATTCTATTTGTTTTTTTTTTCTTCTTGTTTTTTTATCCCTTACTTTAGCCCAATCCTGCAAGATAGAAGAACCGTTCATGCATGATGTTATATCAATATTATCAGGGTCATGATTCACCAACCTGCTAGTTCTTTTTATGAGGCGCAAGCAGGGGAATTTATCCTGGAAGCGGAAGAACTACTGAAACTTCGCGAAACCCTCACAAAGGTTTATGTACAAAGAACGGGCAACCCTTTATGGGTTATATCCGAAGACATGGAAAGGGATGTTTTTATGTCAGCAACAGAAGCCCAAGCTCATGGTATTGTTGATCTTGTAGCGGTCGAAAATGAAAATACTGGAGATTTCGTGTAAATACATGATTCCGTTTCAAATCAGAATTCGAATTTTTCATGATTTGATATTGAATGGAAATAATTCATAATCATCAATCATCAGGTTAAGATCGATCTAAACCAACCTATTTTATTATATATATGTATGATATGCCGACAATTAAACAACTTATTAGAAACACAAGACAGCCAATAAGAAAAATCACGAAATCCCCCGCACTTCGAGGATGTCCTCAGCGTCGGGGAACATGTACTAGGGTGTATGTGCGACTCGTTTAGATCATGAGTTCGAACAAACGAAACCATTTTTCCAGTACCAATCACCAATAGGATAGATAGAGTGGAAAAAGCCATTTTTACTATCTAAAAATGAGGATCTATCATATACCTATATTTTTTGTGTATGAAATTTATGGTTTCCATTGGTGCAAATCCAATCACCTCAATTTGAGATGAAAAGCAATTCCCCATTGGTAGCAAATAGTTATCCATTAAGCGGAGGAAATAGTACTACAAGAAGCAAAAAGGTTATGTTCCCTTTCTTGAAAGAACGGACTAACAAGGTCAGCTACCTAGCCAACTTTCATAATTAAATGCCGTCACTGTATGGATAGCTTTTTTTGTGAAAAGATCTATTACTGTATAATTGATTGGTAGAGCCAAAGAGAGTGAACTATACAAGTTTACAATAACATTTGATTAAATGAAAGAAGAGGCTCCGGTGTATAGAGAGGACCTCACCGTTTATGAAATAACCATAGAAACGATGGAACCCACTATTTTTTGCTTTTATTTAATCGTTAGAATTTCTTATTTCTAGGTATTTTACCTGAAAGGATTAAAAATCGTGGTTGGGAAGGTCATAGTAGCAAAAGCCATTGGAATTTATATTTTATATATCGGAATAATCCGTTTTGTTATTAATCAACCGGGGGATAAAAGGATGACTGAAAGAAGAGAAATCAATTAGTTATTCATTCATTAAAGTGTAATTTGATTCAATGACCAGAGTTAGACGAGGATATATAGCTCGGAGACGTCGAACAAAAATTCGTTTATTTGCATCAACCTTTATAGGGGCGCATTCAAGACTTACTCGAACCATTACTCAACAGAAAATGAGAGCTTTGGTTTCCTCTCATCGAGATAGGGGCAGGCAAAAGAGGGACTTTCGTCGTTTGTGGATCGCTCGGATAAATGCAGCGGCTCGTGATAAAGGGGTATTCTATAGTTATAGTAGATTAATACACAATCTGTACAAGAAGCAATTACTTCTTAATCGTAAAATACTTGCGCAAATAGCTATATCAAATAAGAATTGTCTTTACATGATTTCCAATAAAATTATGAAATAAAAGACATTCTAAAGTCATATATAGGAATGATTGAAACAGAATTGCATTCCCCGGAGAATGTACTCCGGGAAGATAGAATAAAAAAAATTAAGATAAGATAAGTAGTAGAAATGAACGAACATCTTAAAAAAAAAAGATTTATTCTTTCCCTATTTGTTGTTTCTTATAACACAACAATAAAATCTGGATTTGAGGCTTTTCGAACAAAACATCAATCTGAGCTTGAATTCCGATTGAAGTTTTGAATCAATGGAAGAGTATATCTATTTATTTCTGGTTCTAGGACCGGTAGTTCTAGGGATTGACTCGGCTCTCTCAAACTGTTTTTCATTATTAAGAAAAGGTAACAAAGATAAAATACGAGCTTGTTTTATAGCAATAGTAATTAATCGTTGTTGTTTCAAGGTCAATCTATTCACCCGTCTAGATAATATTTTTCCTTGTTCACTAATAAATCGACTAATTAAACTCATGTTTCTATAATCAATTCGATCCCCCGATTCAATTGGGGGAAAACGCCTACGAAAAGATCGCTTGGATTTACGAAAAGGTTGCTTGGATTTATCCATGGTTTATTCCTTATCTCTAAAATTCTATTTCTTTATTCATTTCAGATCCGACCGAAATAGGTTTTTTTTGTATATTCTATATTTTTATTTGTATATTATTTGTATATTATTATATTATAATTATATTATATATATATAATATATATGTTTATGTTAAGATATGTTAAGTTCTTCCTTTTCCTGCCCCTTTGAAAGATCAAACACACGTTCGATTTATTTCTTTATTTCCCCATGAATCGTATGCTTGTGACAATATCGACAAAATTTTCTCAAGTCTAATCGACTGGGTGTATTGTGCCGATTCTTTTGAGTAATATATCTAGAAATGCCTGGCGATTCTTTATTGACACCATTTTGGACACAACTGGTACATTCCAAAATAACTCTAACTCGGATATCTTTACCCTTAGCCATGAACCCCCTTTGCATTTTTGTTTGATCAACTTAACTCTTCTGTTTTCGACCCGAACCTAAGAAGACGAAAAGAACAAAAAAGAAAAAAAATCAATATCAATAGAAGTTACTAATTAGAAATTCCATTTCCAAATATTTTGTTGTAATTCTAATTAATATTAATAGAATATTATTATATATATAGTAAGAATGTAAGTAATATATATAGTAATAATGTAAGTAATACAATTTTTTTCTAACTATCAATTATTCCTATCCTAATCCCAGTATTTCATTTAAGTATCTTTTTTTTATGCTATGATTTCGTGGAGCTTTTTTTTTACCTTAGACTGGACCCCTTTTCTATTTCTGTTCTCCAAAATGAGATCTTAGATCCACCGGATTTTTGCTGAGGTTCAATATACTTTTTCTTTCTCTTTCCTTCCTATCCTAAAGAACTGAAAAAAAGGGGGACTAAGTTTTAGTCACGTCACGTAGAATTGTATCTCAAATTTTCTTCATTTTTTTCGCATATTATATTAATATTATATTAATAACTAGAAAAAAGGGAATGACAAAGCATCTGGGAATAAACGATTAATTTCTATCAATAGACCCGCTAAAGATCCAAACCATAGAGTAGTTAGCACAGGCGCTGTGGAAAGATATGTTTTTATATCTCGCATTGAAAATCCTCCCTCTTTATTGTAATACATATATGGTCAGATGCTGTAGTTCAAGATCATTTGTATTTTTTTGTACGGAATTCCTAACAAAAATGGATATGTACAATGAACAGTAGATAAGATTTTCCTACCCCTGTCCCTAAAAAAGAAAAATAGACCCTCTTCTTCCTAAGCAAAATAGTCATCTTTTTTATACGTTAGGTTTCAGATGTATATAATTCTTTTATTATATGAAACCAAAAAGAAGAAATGACAAGAAAATTGTATATGAATCGAGGAAAAAATAACGATGTGGAAAACAAGACATGGATTTTGTACAATGACACTGTACAAAAATTTTTGAAAAGGGATGTAGCGCAGCTTGGTAGCGCGTTTGTTTTGGGTACAAAATGTCACGGGTTCAAATCCTGTCATCCCTACCTATTACTTCTCCTATGGGCGGTAACAGGGGATTAATTGACTGGGATCTGAGTGAGATCAATTAAATAAAATTGGACATAATCTTTCATTTTTGCATACCAATGTATACAAGACGCATTGGGGGTACAAAAATGAGAAAATCCCTTTCTTTACAATCGTATCTCCTGTCATAAAAAAGCGCTCTTAGTTCAGTTCGGTAGAACGCGGGTCTCCAAAACCCGATGTCGTAGGTTCAAATCCTACAGAGCGTGATTCCCTTTATGTTATTATGTTATTTCGAATCACAATAAAAAAAACTTAACAAAACACAGTTGAATTGCAACTTGAATTTGACCTCCTGCAAGGAGGAGGTCAATCAAAAAAAATGTTATTCAATCAAAGGTCCAACTGATCACCGCGTCTGTATTGTAAATATGCAGTTACAAATAATCCTGCTAAAGTAATAGGAATTAGACCTAAGACGATTCCAAATAGAAGAACTTCAATCATTTCGATTTGTTTGAGGAGATAAAAAGAAAGGTAAGATCTATCCCTAAATATTAATCTGAAAAATCCATGAATCTCAATGACCAA